TAAATTGAGGTGATTGGATTTGCACCAATGGAAACCATAAATTTCATACACAATAGAGGGATAGGGATATGATAGATTTTTTGATTTTTAGATAGTGAATGGAGTTTGTTTTTCCATTCTATCCTATTCATCGGTATTGATCATGGATACTGGAAAAATTGTTTTCTTTCTTTTGGGCTAGCTCATGATCTGAACGAGTCGCACATACACCCTAGTACATGTTCCTCGACGCTGAGGACATCCCCCAAGAGCGGGGGATTTCGTGACATTTCGGATTGGCTGTCTTGTATTTCTAATAAGTTGTTTAATAGTTGGCATGTTGAATCATATCCATAATATGATGGGCTGGTTTAGATCGATCCTAACCAGATGATTATGAATTACTTCTAGTTAATATTCTATTAAATAAGTTTTAATAGATAGAATATTAAACTTGGTAAAATAAAAAGATAAAATCTCAAATCACGGAGTTGGGCGAAATCCATGCTATTTTCATGCAACCGCTACAAGATCAACAATTCCATAAGCTTGGGCTTCTGTTGCTGACATAAAAACATCTCTTTCCATGTCTTCGGATACAACCCATAAAGGTTTACCCGTTCTTTGTACATAAACCCTTGTGAGGGTTTCACGCAGTTTCAGCAGTTCTTCCGCTTCCAGGATAAATTCTCCCGTTTGTGCCTCATAAAAAGAACTAGCAGGTTGATGGATCATTACCCTGATGATATAACATAATAAAAGGTTCCTCTATCTCGCATGATGAAAGGAAGAGAAAAGAAAGAAAGATAAAGAATAACAAGCAAAAAAAAGATAGAATTGAACAACCGTACAGGCATCTTTTGTGCGTTGCATACGGCTCTACAATCAAATTGACCCTTACCTTCCATCAAAGACAGAGAAAAATAGGATCTATCAGACCCATATCGGTAAATGATCAAATTACCACCCTTCCTTTCCAAGGAGTTTAAAAATACTATGATGGCTCCGTTGCTTTATATATTTATGATTTTTTTGTCTGTGATTCAGCAATCCCAAAGTTTCTTTTTGAGCCGATCAAATAAAATAAGGAAAAAATAATCTTATTTTTTTTTGATTTTCGCACTCTTTCATAACATATGTTAAAAGTCCTCTAGTGTGAAAACAAAAAAGTTTGTGACGCTGAACTGGACTCCCGATAGATAAGATAAAATCGGAAATACCTTTAATCTCATACTACTCTTTCGATACATAATCTAATGTTTTGAAAAAACAATAAAAAACTTTCTCATATCGAATTCAAAGTGCCATGCTATTATTACTTAATATTCATATTTCATATGGCGAAGGCATAGTCTTTTTTTTTCTCTCAAATAAAAACCTCATTGGCGCCAAGCGTGAGGGAATGCTAGACGTTTGGTAATTTCTCCTCCGACTAGGATAAAAGATCCCATTGAAGCGGCTAATCCCATGCATATTGTATGTACATCTGGTCGCACAAATTGCATAGTATCATAAATAGCTACTCCGGGTATTACCCATCCGCCAGGAGAGTTTATAAACAAATACAGATCTTTGGTATCATCCTCGATACTGAGATATACCATAAGACCAATAAGCTGATTCGATATTTCACTATCAACCTCTTGGCCTAAAAAAAGTGATCTTTCTCGATAAAGTCGGTTGATTAGGGTAAAGTTGTATCCCTTAGGAACCGTACATGCATCTTTTGACGCATACGGTTCAAAAAAAAATTGCGAAAAAAAAAAAAACGAATCAATGTGTAGATTCCAGTCCTCTTTCTTTTTTCATAGCAGGTTTCTAACGAAAGGACTTTTTCTTCGATTTTTCAATAAAGACGAGTTTTGACTCCTTTCCTTATAATAAAAAAAAAAAGAATTCACTAAACTTATCGAATTAACTTCTCATTGATGTATTGTTTCATCGAGATCCAATCCAAATCACGATGTAATTTTCTTGTTCTTGAATGGGCCTCGTTAATCTTTTTAGGTTTATGCTCTACTCCGGGTAAAGATCCGCCCGATTTCGATTTGCACATATAGGACAAATGCTCTCATTACCATTTCTTTTTGTTATGACTTTCTTTTTTTTTTTCAATTCATTTCATGCCTTCCGCCAAATATTTGATGTATTCATCCATTCGATTGATTAACATTGATTAATTGAGACCGCTTCTCTTTCCAAACGGGATCTCTTTACAAATAGGAATTATTTATGATACAAGTAGTAATCATAGATATATTACCGATTGGGTTTTTCTAAACGGAGCCTGGATACTTCATTTTATTAGCCCAACCAACCCAACCATAAATCATTCTAATTGATAATAGTAATCTGAATCCCCCCCAAAAATGGATTTGATTTAATAGTACCTCACGCTCCAAATTTTTGATGATTCAATTAATCTTTCTTGGGCGAAACCGAGGATATCTCGATCGGGGGAGATAACGGGGAAATCCCATATGACCCAATATTTCTGACAAGTCGCGCTATACGTCAACCC